GAATTGATGTAAGCGAAGGTTACTTGTACCTCGAGCAAAGCGAGAGGGTACGGTAGCTCTCCCGATAGGGAGAGGATGGAATTCAGTTTAAGCTTCAAATTCTTTCTTTCGCTGTCCGACCCCGGAACTCATAGTACCTATGGTCTTTGAGCGGCCCAATGCTCATTCACTTATTTTTTCAGCATTTGAACTCGTTGGCTAAGCCCTTTCAGTTTCGTACCTGACGGCAAGACACTCTATGTCCTCCGCTGATGTTCTCCCTTATCCATTGAGCTAGGCACTTCTATGAGTAGCGGGAGCGGTACTATGAATATATCAATCTACCGTGATCCCTTCGTCCACTCAATCGCCGGAAGCTGAATGAAGTGCGGGTGAATTCGTTCCCTTGACCCCCGCTACCCTTTCTTCTTGTCTGAAATCGGCCGTCAACGACAGATCGGAACATGGCGACGTATATAAAGAAGGAGATGAAGGAGCTGAGCTCGTATTCCCGTCCTTACTCGTCCATTCAATTCAGCCTTCGCTTAGCTATTCGAATCCATAATGGAATGGGAATGGGTGTGGGAACTACTAGTTGTGCCCTCCCCCCTTTTCTTTCTTCTGTCAGTCGTTCCAAGTGGTCCAGGACTCGGGCTATAAGGCCTCTTTTCGATAGTCAAATTTGAAGGCTCTCAAATCCGCCAAGAAGACAGAATAGAAAATGCTATCCCACTCCGCATTATATCAAAGAAAATATAGTCCAAGAATGGACTTGCATCCGGAGATAGCACTGCTTGAAGTGATTGTTACGATATATAAATTCATTCGTGCGCAAACAGTATCCCGAAGCCTATTTTCCGCATCGAGGAGCAGGTAAAGTAAATAAAAGAATAGAGGGGCCTCTTCAAGTGAACCGGGCGTTAAGATCTTTATCTTCCTATTCTCTATCCTATGGGCATCCAACCTTCTTTCCCAAGCGATGATGATTCAATGGCTAACAAGGCATTTTCTTTCAAAGAAGCCCTGATTATATATGTATGCAACCTAGAAGGAATTAGTTCCGGAAAGAGACTGCAGGCGATACCTCCCGAACAGCTGATTCAAGTGCAAAAACCTTTTTGTCCAATTCTTCCTTGTCATGAAGAAGCAGGCAGTCCTGGGTAGTTAATCTCGTCCTCTCTTTTTTTTTTTTATTTCTCCCGAAATCGAAATGAATTGATGTATTTTTTTATTGGATTTCTATCCATCGGGACTGACGGGGCTCGAACCCGCAGCTTCCGCCTTGACAGGGCGGTGCTCTGACCGATTGAACTACAATCCCAGGAAAATTAGGTGTACAGCCTAAAAATTCTTTTTTTTCTCATTCATTCGAACCATTTAGTTTCGCCGTGTTGTAACAGAGACACGGATGATATACTATATATATATAATAATATATATATTATATTATTATGCAGTAAATAGTGGGCTAATTCATGAATTGAATCAAATGGGCCCTTTTAACTAAGCGGTAGAGTCACGCTCTTTAAACGCCCTAAGAAATAGGCGTAAGTCATCGATTAAAATCCGATAAAGATCAAAAAGGGCTTATATATTTTCCACGAAACTCCTTTCTTACTTAGTCTTCATTTTTTCAGCAGAGAATATAGATATGAAAAAAAAGGTAACCGCCTGTTTTTTTTATTAGTTTTTAAGTGGAATGTTCATTCTGATGATAAGTAGTCGATTAGGAGAACTGCTATGTCACTACAGGGTATACTCTTCCTCATCTTTCATTATTTCTATTTTTTGTCCTAGAACATAGATATTCTAGATACCCATTATGAATCGCCCGCCAAAGTCTTCCTACTTCTCCAATGTTCCAATCAGATCCGAAGAGAAAGAAATCAAAAGTCAGTGGACCTGAATTGAATCATGACTATATAAGCTATTCTGATATTAAGATTCGATATAGATGAAATCGTGGAAGCGGACCTTTGATTTCCTTGGACCACGTAAGAATTCGTCGTCCGATTTTTTCTTCTTGTTCCTGAATGCTTCATAGGAATCCATCGCTATTCCTTTCTTCCACCGAGAAAGGTTCATTCCGAGTCACAAGAGCTTTTTTTTTTTATTTTTTATTTCGTTATGGTAATGCAATGCAAGAGGTCTCAGAAATAAGGTTGTTTCTGATGATGAAAAGAGCTTTTTTTTATGTTATGGGAAATTGATGAAAACCCGATATTTAAAGGTCGGTAATGTTAGAAGACGACTGTCGGTATCTGATGGTAAGTAAGATACCTACGGTCGGTATATCTTTGAAAGCTCAGACAGAGAGAATAAACGGACTCCTCGAGGGCTACTTAAGGCACTTTAGTGCAAACCAACCAGAAGGACTGGAGCTGTTGGATGTTGCTCAGTGCTGCTATAAATTAACAACCAAAAAGCTCTGCGTCGAACTTCAGCCCCTTCGAGTTGGCCACGGGGCAACAGCCTCTGACGCCCCACACCATTGCGGCAGGAGGGGGCTTGCCCATCAGCC